TGAACAAAAATTAAATCAAATAGAACAGTTATCTTATCAGAATTAAACTAAAACCCTGAAAAATGCATTTTTTTTTTTAGAATCATTTTTTTATTCTATTTCTATTAAGTTGTATAGTTGTATTAGATATATATTTACTTAAAGATACTTAAGTATAATTGTATAATATATATAATAGAAATAATAAAAATACAAGATATTCTAATATATCTTTAGAATTCAGAATATAACAATAACAGGTACAAATATTAAATTGAGGTACCCTTTTTATGACAACTTTCAACAACTTACCCTCTATTTTTGTGCCTTTAGTAGGCCTAGTCTTTCCGGCACTTGCAATGGCTTCTTTATTTCTTCATATTCAAAAAAATAAGATTTTTTAGATCGGATGAGACCTAATCGCATCGCTCCTTTTTTATTTTAAAAACTTCGATTCGATAAGACCCATTTGGTAGAATATTGTATAACACACAGATTCCTACAAACATAAAAAAAAAAAAGGAAAGTCATATTTTCTCAATTCCAAAAAATTGTATAACTGGATCTAATATATATGAGTTGGCGATCAGAATCTATATGGATAGAATTTATAACGGGGTCTCGAAAAACAAGTAATTTCTTCTGGGCCTTTATACTATTTTTAGGTTCATTAGGATTCTTATTGGTTGGAACTTCCAGTTATCTTGGTAGAAATTTTATATCGTTATTTCCGTCTCAGCAAATCCTTTTTTTTCCGCAAGGGATTGTGATGTCTTTCTATGGGATCGCAGGTCTCTTTATTAGTTGCTATTTGTGGTGCACTATTTTGTGGAATGTGGGTAGTGGTTATGATCTTTTCGACCAAAAAGAAGGAATAGTGCGTGTTTTTCGTTGGGGATTTCCTGGAAAAAGTCGTCGCATCTTTTTACGATTCCTTATGAAAGATATTCAGTCCATCAGAATAGAAGTTAAAGAGGGTGTTTCTGCTCGGCGTGTCCTTTATATGGAAATTCGAGGCCAAGGGGCTATTCCTTTAATTCGTACTGATGAGAATTTTACTACACGAGAAATTGAGCAAAAAGCTGCGGAATTGGCTTACTTCTTGCGTGTACCAATTGAAGTTTTTTGAAATTAATTAATTTTAAAAGACTAAATGCTTTGGCAGTAGGAAGAAAAAACTAAATAATTTATTTTTTTTAACATTTATCTATTCTTTTAGGCTCGTTTTTTTTGATATATTTGATAGAAAAGGAGTTTATTCGTATAGAAATTTGAAAACGTTCTTTTAGTATTGATCGAAAAAAGTCGAAATAACATCCTAGAAACAAAATTTTTTTAGTTATTCAAATTGGAAGTGTATTCTGAGTCTAGTTTTTTATTCTTTATAGATTCAAAGAAAAGACTTAGTATTGAATCAAAAGAAAAATATAAAATGGATTCATAGGCTGAATACATTATATTCGAATTATAATAGAAACTCATGCTCGATCAAATATTAGATCTAATAGAATCAACAAATGAGGTAGGTTCATTAACAATTCACAGATTCAAAATGTCAAAAAAGAAAGCATTCATTCCTTTTTTTTATTTTACATCTATAGTATTTTTGCCCTGGTTGATCTCTCTATGCTGTAATAAAAGTTTGAAAAATTGGATTACTAATTGGTGGAATACTAGACAATGCGAAACCTTTTTGAATGATATTCAAGAAAAAAGTGTTCTAGAAAAATTCATACAATTAGAGGAGCTATTCCAGCTGGATGAAATGATAAAGGAATACCCAGAAACCGATTTACAACAATTTCGTCTAGGAATCCACAAAGAAACGATCCAATTCATCAAGATACACAATGAGTATCGTATCCATACAATCTTGCACTTCTCGACAAATCTAATATCTTTCGTTATTCTAAGTGGTTATTCTTTTTGGGGTAAGGAAAAGCTTTTTATTCTGAATTCTTGGGTTCAAGAATTCCTATATAATTTAAGTGATACAATTAAAGCTTTTTCTATTCTTTTATTAACTGATTTATGTATCGGATTCCATTCGCCTCACGGTTGGGAACTAATGATTGGTTATATTTACAAAGATTTTGGGTTTGCTCATTATGAGCAAATTTTATCTGGTCTAGTTTCTACCTTTCCGGTCATTCTTGATACAATTTTTAAATATTGGATCTTTCGTTATTTAAATCGTGTATCTCCATCACTTGTAGTGATTTATCATGCAATAAATGACTAAAAAATGATTCACTGATCCAATTCTAATCTTTCTTACTTTATACATCATAACCAAATCAAAGTCGTATTTACTTTACTCTTTTTACCCATGAGGGATTCCTTGTATATAAAAAAAAAATTTTTTTATTTTTTCAGTAAATGTAAATAGCAGAATTGTGGCTAGGGAAGTCTATTATCAACCTACCTAACTTTATTGTAGAAATTTTCGGGATAAATGATTGGACCATGCAAACTAGAAATAACTTTTCTTTGATAAGGGAAGAGATTACTCGCTCCATAT